GGCCGTCATACTCTTTGTAGTAACGGTCCTTCTATATCGTATTAACAATCGAAATATGGTCGAAAGCAAAGCTTTCTATTTGACAGGGCTTCTTCCTACTATACCTATGAATTCCATTGGACCCAGCAATGATACATTGGGAGACTCCGTTGGGTCTTCCAATATCAATAGGTTCGTTCTTTCGCTGCTTTATCGTCCTAAAGGAAAAAAGATCTCTGAGAGTTCTTTCCTGAATCCGAAAGAGAGTACCCCAAGAACTAGGACTAACTGGGGTTTGCGGTGGGTTATTAGGAACTGGATCAAAAAAAGGGGGTATTCTAGCGAATTTAAAGAATCTTCTGATCAATATTTTGATTCCATTAGGAATAAAATTTTACCGCCAGAGAGGAAAGAAGGAGAAGAAAGATCGATTTTTTGGGATCTTTTCTTTCTTCGAGCAGAGATAGAATCAAACCGATTGGCGAAACGCCTTTCTGACGATTCCTCAATGGCCCGGCAATTGGCGGAAAGTGATAAGCAGCTGATTACTGATATGCTTCCGGAAAACATGAAATTTGATGATCTGGCTCCGGAAGACATCGAAAAAATTCTTGGGAATCCTATAAGCAATCCTACAAGATCCGTTCAGTCTTTTTTCTATGGCGGATGGTCCTATGACGGATGGTCAGAACTTCATATGGCCTCGAAGCCTACTGAGAGGTCCACTAGAGATCCGAAATTGTTGAAGAAAGAACAAGATCTTTCTTTTATCAGGCGAGCGGAACATCAAGAACTGGTTAATCTATTCAAGATACTAATGTATTTACAAAAAACCGTCTCAATTCATCCTATTTCATCAGATGCGGAATGGGAATTAGAAGAGAGATTTCACGAAATGGCAGATTTATTCACTCTATCAATAACGGAGCCGGATCTGGTATATCGTAAGGGATTTGCCTTTTCTATGGATTCCTACGGATTGGATCAAAAACAATTCTTGAATGAGGTATTCAACTCCAGGTATGAATGGAAAAAGAAATCTTTATGGGTTCTACTACCTCCTATTTTTTATGAAGAGAATGAATCTTTTTTAAGAAATTTATTGAATCCATTCTTTTTACTGAATAGATCCGATCGCAACTTCGAATATGGAATTCAAAGGGATCAAATAGGAAAGGATACTCTGAATCATAGAACTCTAATGAAATATACGGTCAACCACCATTTATCGAATTTGAAAAAGAGTCAGAAGAGATGGTTCAATCCTCTTATTCTTATTTCTCGAACCCAGAGATCCATGAATCGGGATCCTGATGCATATAGATACAAATGGTCCACTTGGATCGAGAAACATTTCGTTTTTGAGCAGATAGTATTCGATCGATTAAAGATAAAGATACATATGATCGACGCGGTGTCTAAAGCTAAAATGGGTTGGTTTGAGATTCTCGACGCGGTGTCTAAAGCTAAAATGGGTTGGTTTGAGATTCTCGACGCGGTATCTAAAGCTAAAATGGGTGACTTTGATATTCTCGACGCGATGTTGAATGAGATTATCGAGGCGATGTTTATTAAGCTACCTCCTTTCGTTTTGTCCTTGTCGAAGAGACTTCTCAAGTTTTCTTTCTTTTTGATTAAATCAAGCTTTGTGAGTTTCGGGAATGCCCACTTGAAGCGTTCCCCGATCTACATCTCTGAATTGAAAGGTCCGAAGGATCAACTCCGCAATCAGTGGTTAGAATCAATAGGTCTTCAAGTGGATCATCCTGAGATTTCCCAACCATCAAAATTCTTGAGCAATGAAGGATCTTTGTGCAAGAAGATACCAAAGCGGAGGATTGACCCATTCGATCCTAGAAAGAATCGCAGGAAATCCTTTGATAACACGGATTCCCGTTTCTCAAGGCTATTCTACGATCAAGACAATTGGCTGAATCCCGTGAAACCATTTCATAGAAGTTCGTTGCTATCTGCTTTTTATAAAGCAAGTCGACTTCGATTCTTGAAGAATCCACATGCCTTCTGCTTCGATTGTAACAAAAGATTCCCGTTTTATGTGGAAAGGGTCCGTAGCAAAAATTATGACTTTTTGTACGGACAATTCCTCAATACCTTCATTGGCAACAAAATATTTTCTTTGGGCGTCGGTAAAAAAAAACATCCTTTTTGGTGGAGAGATACTCTTTCAGCAATCGAGTCAGAGGTATCTAAGATATTCAGTGGTGACGAAACGGATAACTTGTACAAATCTTCAAGTCAATCCGATCGAGCTGTTTACTCGATCGCAGGCATTTCTGGAACACCTCGAACAGAGGGAGAGGTAGTCAATTTGGAAAAAACTTATTGTCAATCTCTTTCAGATATGAATCTATCTGATTCAAAAGGGAAGAACTTGTATAACTTGTATCAGTCTCTCAATTCAAACAAGTACTTGATTGACACTCTATGTTCTGAGAAATATGTACCATCCAAAAAGAAGAACCGACCGAGTCGGGAGGACAAACGGAGTCTTCGGCTAAGGAAAAAAGCCTATCAGGAAAAGCGGAAAGCTTGGTTCAAAACCTATAAAAAAAAAAAGGCTTTGGCAACTCGAAAAAAATGGAAGCGCTTCAAAACATATCTGCCATGGGTCTTTACTTTGCAAGGGTACAGATATCTACAGACTATATTTTTACAAATTTTGGTAGCAGAATTCCGGAGACTAAAGACCGAAAACAAGTATGTAGCCGGTTTTCTTCATATTTTATCCCTTTTTGGTGATAGTATTAAGGTAGTGGTTAAAAGAGGGCGAATTAAAGAGAAGATTCGCTTTTTTGTTATAAGATGGAAGAACAAATCTACTCTGATACGAAAGATTCGGGCGAAGATAAATAGGATTAAGAGGAAGATAAGTAGGATTCAGAGGAGTCATTTTCGCGATCTTCTTCGGTCCCAACAAGACATGGATCTTCAAAATAATAATAATACGGCACCATTGAAACCGACACATCTGAACTCGGAAAATCTTCGGGAGTTCTTCTATGCAACCTTTTTCTTTCTTCTTGTTACTGGATATCTCGTTTGTTCACAGCTTGGCTGGGTTTTCTGGACCTCTCGTGAGTTACAGAAAGAGTTCAAAACGGTCAAATTTATTTTAATGGAACCTTCTCTGCTTGAGATTGAGATGGAACAACTTCTGGATAGGTATCCTCTATCTGAAAAAAAATCTTCCAGGGCCGGGTTAACTGATATCTTGCTAGATACTCTGAACAAGATGTTATTTCCTAATGTTTATGGAATACGCTTGAATAGGAAGAAATATTTTATGGCCAAGCTCGTCGAGCTCATCGATCTCATAAGTTTCTCCATCGATCAACACACTTTTTGGCTAAATACGAGATCTATAAGTCATACAAGTAAAGAGATCTATTCAGCGATAAGAGCAAAGCGGGTGTGGGTTGATGAAAAAATACCATTCTGGGTCGAAAACAGTGAGTACGTTGACGATGAAGAAAGAGCCGTCTTGATGCAGTTCTCCACCTTCACGCGAGAAAAAAGGATTGATCAAATTTTATGGAATCTGACTGATAGTGATCATTTCTCAAAGAATGAATTTGATTCTCAACTGACAGAACAACCGGGAGAAATTTACTTACGAAGATTAATTGACCTTCATAACAGGGGTCTACTAAATTATGAGTTCAATACATCCTGTGTAGCAGAAAGACAGATATTCCTTGCTTTTTATCATACACTCACTTATTCAAAAACCCCGTCTGAGGCTTTTAGTGATGATGTCCAAAAACCCTTTTCGCTCCGCTTAGCCTTAGCCCCCTCTAGGGGTATTTTAGTAATAGGTTCTCTAGGACTTGGACGATCCCATTTGATCAAATACCTAACGAAACACTCCAATTTTCCTGTGATTACGATATTTCTGGACAAGTTCAGGGATACCATTTTTCGTATTGATGAGAGGGAAGAGGACGATGAAGGTTATGACAGTGATTTCGATAATTTCGAGATTTTTATTGATTCTCGTGAAGATATTGAGGCTATTAATCAAGATATTCGTCTTTGTGACAATATGGATATTGATATTGATCCTCGTGCCGAGATTTTTCCTGATATGGATGATCATGACGATATTAATGCGGAGCTGGAAACTATGATGGATGGTGTAGATATAGAGATGGACACGATATATGACGTAGCCAAATTTTTTACCAGCCTTCAAATCGAATTAACAAAAGCAATGGCTCCTTGCATTATATTGATTCCCAACATTCATGAGCTGGATTTTAGGGATTCGGGTTCCTTCTCCCTCAATCTATTAGTGAACCTTCTCTCCTGGGATGGTGAAAGATCTTCCAATAATTGTGAAAGCTTTTCCAATAGAAATAGTATTGTTATTGCTTCGACCCATCTTCCCACAGAAGTGCATCCCGCTCTAATAGCTCCGCATAGATTCGGTACGTGCATTAAGATACGAAGGCCTCTTATTTCACAACAACAAAAGCACTTTTTCAATCTTTTAGCTACTCGGGGATTTCGCTTGGACAAAAAAGCGTTCCAGGCTAAGGGATTCGCGGCCATAAACATGGGTTCCCATGCACAAACTCTTGAAGCACTTGCCAATGAGGCCCTAGCGATTGCTATTTCACAGGGGAAATCAATTATAGACGAAAATACAATTAGATTGGCTCGTCATAGACAAACTTGGCAGTTGCGAGCCCATGAAATACCGGTTAAGAATCCTCGGCCCGTTTTCTATCAGATAGGAAGGGCTATAGCACAAGTTTTCTTTCTAAGTAATTCCCCCCTAGAGCCTATATCTATCTTTTTGCAGAAGAAATTCGGTAACAGCGTGGATTCTTATGTGTACAGTTCGTACTACGAACTTGGAATGAGCATGAAGAAATTAACGATACTTCTTTATCTTTTGAAATGTTCTGCCGGAGCGGTCGCTCAAGAGCTTTGGGCTCCACCCGAACCAAATGAAAACAATAGGATCGCTTATGGTAGACTCGTTGAGGATGATTTTG